GATTGGTGACTTACCCATTTCATATAGCAATCCCTGATCAAAGAGAGAACAATATCCATTTCAAAACATTTCTAACGGATTCCTTGGTTCGGAACGACGAAGTAATGGCACTCGATTATTATCAACCTGACTGCAATCTTTTTCTGTCGGTAAGGATTGCACCAGAGCACCTTCTACTTCTAATAGGCCATGAACTATAGATAGAGAAGAATCATTCTGAGCGAGTCCATAAGAAGCGACCCACTTTTTCATCGGTTCCGGGGGAAGACCAAAGATCTTGCGCGACAAGTCCGCCAGAAAAACTCAAAAGAAAAAGAAGTCTCGTTAATCTCTTCATGCTCGTTCCAAGTTCGAAGTACCGTTTGGCCAAAGAAAAACCCGCTTCCTGACACGATTGCCTCTTTATTTTATATAGATAGATATAGGATCTATGGGGTTATTACTTAGGAGTCTATTTTGTACAAGATCCTCTCCTATCTGATAGAAAAGGGTCCCATGATCCCGAGCCGGTTTTATCTTGGCTCGCAAACCCCAAGTTTGTCTATGAAGAGCGAATAATTGTATTAGTTTCTATAATGGATTTCTTATGTAGAACACTAATGGATAGAGCCTCGTTGCTAAGTGCTACAAGATCTAGTGCACTGGAACTCGTGGTTATGGACCCGAATCCTTTAGTATGGAACATTGTCTTTTCCAAGTAAAAACCCCTAGTATATGAAAGAATGAAAAGGTGCTTTCGTTCTTGTGGAATAAGAAGCCCTCGTACCTTAATGAAAGGAAAATAGGAATTTTTCGTTAGGTATTTGACCAAATAGGATCGTCCAGTTTCTATAGAACCTATCACTAAAATACCCGATAGGGCTAAGCGGAACGAAAAGGGTTTTCCATGAGATGGTAAATGAAAACGATTAGCCCCGCACGAGGTTTTGAAATAAGTGATTGTCTGATAATGAGCAAGGAATATACGTCTTTCTGCTAAAGAGGATCTATTAAACTCATAATACATTAGATCCTTGTTAGCAATGTCAACTAGGTATCATAAGTAAATGGATCCCAGTTGTTCAATCCTTTGATAACCAAGGTCATTCTTTGCTAAAGAGAAATGATCACTATGAGTCAGACTCAATAGAGTTGGATCCATTCCAAATAGCGAGAATTAGGATTCTTGATCCCTCTCAATCTCTCTTTCAATTCGAGGATCCAGAGAGGTGTTTTCATAGTCATCTCCGAATATTTGCCATCTCCGAATATTTTCGATTTCATTTTTCTATGATATGTCTTTCTATATGAAAATTGGTTATTTACGATGTACGATGATCCCTGTTAAGCATCCATGGCTGAATGGTTAAAGCGCCCAACTCATAATTGGTAAATTTGCGGGTTCAATTCCTGCTGGATGCACGCGAACGGGAACGTTCCATAAGTCTATTGGAACAGGCTCTCTATCCATGGAATCTCATCCATCATCCATACATAACGAATTGGTATGGTATATTCATACCATAACATAAGAACAATAAGAACTCGAATTCTTATCGATACTGGAACTCAGAGCATAGGAGGGAAAGTCGATTTATGGATGGAATCAAATACGCAGTATTTACAGAAAAGAGCCTTCGTTTATTGGGAAAGAATCAATATACTTTTAATGTCGAATCGGGATTCACTAAGACAGAAATAAAGCATTGGGTCGAACTCTTCTTTGGTGTTAAGGTAGTAGCTGTGAATAGCCATCGACTACCCGGAAAGGGTAGAAGAATGGAACCTATTCTGGGACATACAATGCATTACAGACGTATGATCATTACCCTTCAACCGGGTTATTCTATTCCACTTCTAGATAGAGAAAAGAACTAAAGGAGAATACTTAATAATACGGCGAAACATTTATACAAAACACCTATCCCGAGCACACGCAAGGGAACCGTAGACAGGCAAGTGAAATCCAATCCACGAAATAAATTGATCCATGGACGGCACCGTTGTGGTAAAGGTCGTAATGCCAGAGGAATCATTACCGCAAGGCATAGAGGAGGAGGTCATAAGCGCCTATACCGTAAAATCGATTTTCGACGGAATCAAAAAGACATATCTGGTAGAATCGTAACCATAGAATATGACCCTAATCGAAATGCATACATTTGTCTCATACACTATGGGGATGGTGAGAAGAGATATATTTTACATCCCAGAGGGGCTTTAATTGGAGATACTATTGTTTCTGGTACAAAAGTTCCTATATCAATGGGAAATGCCCTACCTTTGAGTGCGGTTTGAACTATTGATTTACGTAATTGGAAGTAACCAATTAGGTTTACGACGAAACCTAGAAATCGATCACTGATCCAATTTGACTACCTCTACGGGATAGACCTCAACAGAAAACTGTTGAGTAACGGCAGCAAGTGATTGAGTTCAGTAGTTCCTCATAGAAAATTATTGACTCTAGAGATATGGTAATATGGAGAAGACAAAATTGTTTGAAGCACGCACAGAACCGGAAGCGCCCCTTGTTTCAAAGAGAGGAGGACGGGTTATTCACATTTAATTTGATGGTCAGAGGCGAATTGAAAGCTAAGCAGTGGTAATTAAGACCTCCGGGTGAAAATAGGGATGTCTCCTACGTTACCCATAATATGTGGAAGTATCGACGTAATTTCATAGAGTCATTCGATCTGAATGCTACATGAAGAACATAAGCCAGATGACGGAACGCGGAGACCTAGGATGTAGAAGATCATAACATGAGCGATTCGGCGGATTTGGATTCCTTTTCTATATATCCACTGATGTGGTACTTCATCATACGATTCATATAAGATCCATCTGTCTAGAGATCGTCATATACATCTAGAAAGCCGTATGCTTTGGAAGAAGCTTGTACAGTTTGGGAAGGGGTTTTTTGAGAAAAAAGAAGAATCTACTTCAACCGATATGCCCTTAGGCACGGCCATACATAACATAGAAATCACACGTGGAAGGGGTGGACAATTAGCTAGAGCAGCAGGTGCTGTAGCGAAACTGATTGCAAAAGAGGGTAAATTGGCCACTTTAAGATTACCATCTGGGGAGGTCCGTTTGGTATCCCAAAACTGCTTAGCAACAGTCGGACAAGTGGGTAATGTTGGGGTGAACCAAAAAAGTTTGGGTAGAGCCGGATCTAAGTGTTGGCTAGGTAAACGCCCCGTAGTAAGAGGGGTAGTTATGAACCCTGTGGACCACCCCCATGGGGGCGGTGAAGGGAAAGCCCCCATTGGTAGAAAAAAACCCACAACCCCTTGGGGTTATCCTGCGCTTGGAAGAAGAACTAGGAAAAGCAAAAAATATAGTGATAGTTTTATTCTTCGTCGACGTAAGTAAATACGTAACTAGGAATATGGAAAATTGCATTTTTGGAATTTGCAATAATGCGATGGGCGAACGACGGGAATTGAACCCGCGCATGGTGGATTCACAATCCACTGCCTTGATCCACTTGGCTACATCCGCCCCTTATACAGCTAAAAGATTTTCTCTTTTTTCCATTCATCATTATTCTATTTATTCTGACCTCCATACCTCGATCGAGATAGTGGACATAGGATGCCACTCTTTAAAAAGAAAAAAAGGAGTAATCAGCTGTGACACGAAAAAAAACGAATCCTTTTGTAGCTCGTCATTTATTGGCAAAAATAGAAAAGATCAATATGAAGGAGGAGAAAGAAACAATAGTAACGTGGTCCCGGGCATCTAGCATTCTACCCGCAATGGTTGGCCATACAATCGCGATTCATAATGGAAAGGAACATATACCTATTTACATAACAAATCCGATGGTAGGTCGCAAATTGGGGGAATTCGTGCCTACTCGGCATTTCACGAGTTATGAAAGTACAAGAAAGGATACTAAATCTCGTCGTTAACTGAATTCAGAATAGAAAGATTCAGAATAAACCCAATTTATATCAAATTCAAATAAAGTAAAGGTAGTCGGACAATAACCTTATTTATGACAAGTTTCAAATTGGTAAAGTATACCCCTAGGATAAAGAAGAAGAAGAACGAGCTAAGGAAACTCGCAAGAAAAGTTCCAACCGATCGTCTACTTAAGTTCGAACGGGTTTTCAAAGCCCAAAAACGCATACATATGTCTGTTTTCAAAGCACAAAGAGTTCTTGATGAGATTCGCTGGCGTTACTACGAGGAAACCGTTATGATATTGAACCTCATGTCTTATCGAACATCTTATCCCATCTTAAAGTTGGTTTATTCGGCAGCAGCAAATGCTACTCATTATAGGGATTTCGACAAAGCGAGTTTATTCATCACTAAAGCCGAAGTCAGTAGAAGTACTATTATGAAAAAATTCAGACCTCGGGCTCGAGGACGTGGTTATCCTATAAAAAAAACCATGTGTCATATAACAATTGTATTAAATATAGTAAAGAAATCTAAATAATCTTTAGATCAATCTAAGATTTCGATTCCCAATAAAAAAAATAATAAGAGAATAGAAAAATATGGGACAAAAAATAAATCCACTCGGTTTCAGACTTGGTACAACCCAAAATCACCATTCCTTTTGGTTCGCACAACCAAAAAAATATTCTGAAGGTCTACAGGAAGATAAAAAAATACGGAATTGTATCAAGAACTATATACAAAAGAATAGGAAAAAAGGTTCGAATAGAAAAATAGAATCAGACTCAAGTTCCGAAGTAATTACACATATAGAAATTCAAAAAGAAATTGACACAACCCACGTCATAATCCATATTGGATTCCCCAATTTATTAAAAAAAAAAGGAGCAATCGAAGAATTAGAGAACGATCTCCAAAAGGAAGTGAATTCTGTAAACCAGAGACTTAATATTGCTATCGAAAAAGTTAAAGAACCTTATAGACAACCTAACATTCTTGCAGAATATATAGCTTTCCAATTGAAAAATAGAGTTTCATTCCGAAAGGCAATGAAAAAAGCCATTGAATTAACTAAAAAAGCAGATATAAAGGGAGTAAAAATAAAAATTGCGGGTCGTCTAGCAGGGAAAGAAATTGCACGTGCCGAATGCATCAAAAAGGGTAGACTTCCCCTCCAAACAATTCGCGCTAAAATAGATTATTGCTGCTATCCAATTCGAACTATCTATGGAGTATTAGGTGTAAAAATTTGGATATTCGTAGAAGAATAATAACTAACCTTGTCTTCCCATTTTGCCCAGTGATAGAATAAAAAAGAAAAGAACCTTATTTTTCCCGAAATCTCTGAAAAAAGAAGAAATTAAATCTCTTTCTATAAGATTTAATGAAAATTTCTAAATCTTTTAATAAAATTGCTATGCTTAGTGTGTGACTCGTTAGTTTTTTCTTTAGGGCCCAAAATAGGATTCAAAAAAAATTGACCGAACCCTACTAAAAATAGAAAAAACTTAGTAATTCTAGAAAATTAACTAAATAACCAACCTATTGCTTCGTATTATCGAGATCCTAACTAAGAAACAGTCACTATGTGAATAAATACATCGATCATAAATGAGTAGATCTATCATATAGTTGCAGCAACTGCATTTTTTTCTCTAAAAAAAGAAACAGGATTCTAGGTTGTGAAGCAAAACTAAAGGGATGTGGATAAAAGGAGGGATGATAGATAGAAGGAAGAAGAATAAGAAAGATATAGGATTCCGATGTGTATGGTCTATGGATTACACCATAAAAGGCAATGTGATAAAGCACAATATATTAAAATAATAAAAATAAGAGAGAATTCGAAATAGTAACTTGAAACAAAAAAAAATTAAAAGCAATAATAAGGAGTAGCCCGTGTTAATAAAACTGAGAAAATTGACTCGGAAATAAATTTTTTGGAAGCTCCATTGCAGGATTCAAACCTAAACATTAAAGGAGAAGCTGTGGGAACGACAAAACCTATGACAGCATAGGATTTTATTGAAAAGAATCCTAATACTTCATTAGATGGGATGGCGGAACAAACCAAAAAAATTGCTTTATTTGGTAAGTTATAAATTAACAAATAAGACAGGAAAGAGTAAAAATTCGCCCGCGAAATCTTTATTGGATTAGAATACTTTACCACGATTCAATAAGAGTAAAAATAAAGGGATTCCTTATAAAAAGAAAGATTACATTATATCAAAATTCTACATTTGGATATATTATAGATCTTCTTTCTAAACTATATATTTTTCTATTATATATTGATGTGTATCTATACGTAATATCTTTGAATATTTATTATGGAATTAGATAAATTTGCATGCTTTCTCATTTCATTCGCGAGGAGCTGGATGAGAAGAAACTCTCATGTCCAGTTTTGCAGTAGAGATGGAACTAAGAAAGAACCATCGACTATAACCCCAAAAGAACTAGATTTCGTAAACAACATAGAGGAAGAATGAAGGGAAAATCCCACCGAGGCAATCGTATTTGTTTTGGTAGATATGCTCTTCAAGTACTTGAACCCGCTTGGATCACAGCGAGACAGATAGAAGCAGGACGAAGAGCAATGACACGATATGCACGTCGTGGTGGAAAACTGTGGGTACGTATATTTCCTGACAAACCGGTTACAATAAGACCCACAGAAACACGTATGGGCTCTGGAAAGGGATCCCCCGAATATTGGGTAGCTGTTGTTAAACCGGGTCGAATACTTTATGAAATGAGCGGAGTATCCGAAACTGTAGCTAGAGCAGCTATGGAAATAGCAGCCAGTAAAATGCCCATACGAAGTCAATTTCTTCGATTAGAGATATCGAACCCCCCAAAAGAATATTGAAAAAAAAACCGGATTTGTCTTTCTAGAAGTACAATATTTATTTCATCCTTTTTTTTGCATTGAAATAACAAATTGAAATAAAAATAATATGATTCAACCTCAGACCCTTTTAAATGTAGCAGATAACAGTGGAGCCCGAAAATTGATGTGTATTCGAGTCATAGGAGCTGCTGGTAATCAGCGATATGCTCGTATTGGTGATGTTATTGTTGCTGTAATCAAAGACGCAGTGCCCCAAATGCCTCTAGAAAGATCTGAAGTAATTCGAGCTGTAATTGTACGTACATGTAAAGAATTCAAATGCAAAGACGGTATAATAATACGCTATGATGACAACGCAGCAGTTATCATTGATCAAAAAGGAAATCCAAAAGGAACTCGAGTTTTTGGCGCGATTGCCGAGGAATTGCGAGAATTGAATTTTACTAAAATAGTTTCATTAGCTCCTGAAGTATTATAAATACTAGTAGACGAGATATAGATCAAAGAAAAATTAGTAGATTGTTTCTCACGTATATGCTTTAAAAGAAAAAATGAAAATAAAAAAGAAAACATGTTCATTATAGAAAAATAAGGAGGAACCTAGAATTACAGTCTTATGGGCAAGGACACTATTGCTGATTTACTAACCTCTATAAGAAATGCAGACATGAATAAAAAAGGAACTGTTCGAGTAGTATCTACAAATATTACCGAAAACATTGTGAAAATACTTCTACGAGAGGGGTTTATTGAAAGTGTTCGAAGACATCAGGAAAATAACAGATATTTCTTGGTTTCAACTTTGCGACATCAAAAGAGAAAGACTAGAAAGGGAATATATAGAACTAGAACCTTTTTAAAGCGTATCAGCCGACCTGGCTTACGAATTTATGCCAACTATCAAGGAATTCCTAAAGTTTTGGGTGGAATGGGAATTGCTATTCTTTCTACTTCTAAAGGTATAATAACAGATCGAGAAGCTCGACTAAACAGAATTGGGGGAGAAGTCTTATGTTATATATGGTAATGGCCCCGCCTATAGTACACGAATTCTATCCCGAACTTCCTATTTTAGAAATAAAAATCAAAAAATAGGAGAAAAAAATATGACAGAAAAAAAAAAAACGAGAGAAGCAAAAGTAACTTTCGAAGGTTTAGTTACGGAAGCCCTACCCAACGGAATGTTCCGCGTTCGTCTAGAGAATGACACCATCATCCTGGGCTATATTTCAGGAAAGATCCGGTCCAGTTCTATACGAATACTGATGGGGGATAGGGTCAAAATTGAAGTAAGTCGTTATGATTCAAGCAAGGGACGTATAATTTTTAGACTTCCCCATAAAGATTCGAAACGTAACGAAAACTCGAAGGGTACGGAAGATTTGAAGGATACCAAAGATTCAAAGAATTAGGTTTTTCTAGGGTAATAAATTCCAAGTTTCCAAATTTAAGCGAAGAGACTTATTTTTTCCAAATTTTTCCAAAAAAGTAGATTCATAGTTTAAGAAAGGAGTACCTAAATATGAAAATACGAGCTTCCGTTCGTAAAATTTGTACAAAATGTCGACTGATTCATAGGTGTGGGCGAATTAGAGTCATTTGTTCCAATCCGAAGCATAAACAAAGACAGGGGTAATTCTTCGAAAAAGAAGCTTTCCCTTCTAAAAAGTAAAAATAAAGTACCCACGGAAATGTCCAAATTCCAAATCAAAAAATTCAAGTAAAGAATATATTTTACCCTAAAACGGATATCTTTGTATCTTTTTTTCTTTTTGTTATTTCTAACTCATATTTATGAGATAATAAAATATGACAAAAGCTATACCAAAAATAGGTTCACGTAAGAGAGTGCGTATTGGTTTGCGTAGGAATGCCCGTTTTAGTTTACGGAAGAGTGCACGTAGAATAACAAAAGGGGTTATTCATGTTCAAGCCAGTTTCAACAATACCATTATAACTGTTACAGACCCGCAAGGTCGGGTGGTTTTCTGGTCCTCCGCGGGTACTTGTGGATTCAAAAGCTCAAGAAAAGCATCACCCTATGCGGGTCAAAGAACAGCAGTAGATGCTATTCGTACAGTGGGCTTGCAACGAGCAGAAGTTATGGTAAAAGGTGCTGGTAGCGGAAGAGATGCCGCATTACGAGCCATTGCTAAAAGTGGTGTACGGTTAAGTTGTATACGCGATGTAACACCTATGCCGCATAATGGGTGTCGACCTCCTAAAAAAAGACGTCTGTAAAAGAATTAAACCGCTTTCAAGAGAAATAAACGATTCAACGATCAAATAATAATACTAGTCTATTATGGTTCGAGAGGAGGTAACAGGATCCAACCAAACACTACAGTGGAAGTGTGTTGAATCAAGAGTAGATAGTAAGCGTCTTTATTATGGCCGTTTCATTCTATCCCCGCTTAGAAAAGGTCAAGCGGATACTGTCGGTATTGCCTTGCGAAGAGCTTTACTTGGAGAAATAGAAGGAACATGTATCACACGCGCAAAATTTTGGAACGTCCCACACGAATATTCTACAATAGTAGGTATTGAAGAATCCATACAAGAAATTTTACTAAATTTGAAAGAAATTGTATTGAAAAGTAATCTCTATGGAGTTAGAGACGCATCAATTTGCGTCAAAGGTCCTAGATACATAACCGCTCAAGATATAATCTTACCACCTTCCGTAGAAATCGTTGATATGACACAACCTATAGCTAACTTGAGAGAGCCTATAGATTTCTGTATTGAGTTACAGATCAAGCGAGATCGCGGATATCATACGGAACTAAGAAAGAACTCTCAAGATGGAAGTTATCCTATAGATGCTGTATCCATGCCTGTTCGAAATGTAAATTATAGTATTTTTTCTTGTGGGAATGGAAATGAAAAACACGAGATACTTTTTCTAGAAATATGGACGAATGGAAGTTTAACTCCTAAAGAAGCACTTTATGAAGCTTCTCGTAATTTGATTGATTTATTTTTTCCTTTTCTACACGCGGAGGGGGGGGGCACTAGTTTCGAAGAAAATAAAAACAGATTTACTCCACCCCTTTTAACCTTTCAAAAAAGATTCACTAATCTAAAGAAAAACAAAAAAGGAATTCCATTGAATTGTATTTTTATTGATCAATTAGAATTGCCTTCTAGAATGTATAATTGTCTCAAAAGGGCCAATATACATACACTATTGGACCTTTTGAGTAAGACTGAAGAAGATCTTATGAGAATTGACAGTTTTCGTATGGAAGATGGAAAACTTATATGGGACACTCTAGAGAAGCATCTCCCAATTGATTTACCTAAGAACAAGTTCTTGCTTTAAATCCATTGCAATTTTTTCTTCTTCTTTATAAAATTTTTTCTTCTTCTTTATAAAATAGAGTTAGAATAAAAATAAAACAATTTTGCATGTTTAGCACAATCTATATTTTCGCGAAATGGATCATAATAAAATAGATTTTAGGTATCTAGGGAAGATTCACTTGGAAGTAACTATTTCCTAGATACCCATGCAGAAGATTTCACGGTTGAATGAATCAACCCGAAAAAACCCTAAAAAAGACCTAAAGTTAAGGATTTCTCAATGGGTAATGTTGCTCCGATACCTAACCAAAGAGCTACTGCAGTACCGATTAAAAAAACGGTCGTAGCTACTGGGCGACGAAATGGATTTTGGAATTTATTGACATTCTCTAGAAAGGGTACTGTCAATAAGCCTGTTGGCACAGAAACCATTAAGAGAACGCCCAATAACTTATTGGGTACTGTACGAAGTATTTGAAATACGGGAAAGAAGTACCACTCAGGTAATATTTCCAAGGGTGTTGCAAAAGGGTCCGCCGGTTCACCAATCATTGACGGCTCGAGAACCGCTAAACCCACATTACATGCGATAGTGCCTAGAATTACTACTGGAAAAATGTATAAAAGATCGTTGGGCCACGCGGGTTCCCCATAATAATTATGTCCCATCCCTTTAGCTAATTTTGCTCTTAATACAGGATCATTTAAGTCAGGTTTCTTTGTTATTGGGATAGGTGAATTCTTTAGGATCCATCCCCCAAAGGAACCGGACATGAGAATTTTTCATCATCCGGCTCGAGCAAGAATAAAAGAAATAAGACCGCGGAGGATCCAGAATAGAATAGGTTATATAATGACTCAATGACTCAAGGCAAGAAAAGCTTTATCAGATTATCTTTTCCGAAGTTGCGCCTATAATTACTATCCTATTCTTATGTGTAAATGCTCAATATCCAAGTGGGCTTACAAACTTGATCATGATCAATTGCTTTGTGGATTGTCTCTTGATTAGTTGGTGTTTATCTCCTCAATATCGTAAGTTTCTTACGTCCAAACTAAAGTATTTACTTGTTACTAACAAAAAATCTAAAAGTTTAGCCTACGTTCTTCTTTAGATCTCTTCTTTTACTCCGATAGTATTGCCGATCGAAATCAATGCAAAGAAAATGAATGCATTTCCATACTATAATAAAAAGTAAGTGTAATAAATATAGAATTAGATCATATCATATGACTTATTCCATTTATACTCTACGGGATCTTACGGAGCCTGTTCATGGATGACATGGTTGGGGTATGATCATAGAAAAAATTCTCCTCGAGTGAACCAGCCTATCGCCTATCCTTCCTAGATGGGAGACTTACGTGTCGATTGGATGCGGAGACACCTTTGGTCGTGAATTCTAATGCGGCAGATCCAATTCTCTATCTGCATGGCCAAATCAATAATTCAAGTCACACACTCCCATAATCCGCCTTATTTTCTTTCGTAAAATTCGCTTCAACTATTTGTATCAAAATAGTTCAGAGTTGAAGAGAAGTATCCAAATGACATGTCTTATTTTACAATAACCCATGTTTGTAGCAATGAAATACCACAACCTACCCGATATGATATATGAGAATTAGAATTCTCTATGATATGCTTTCCTTATAAAGGACCCGAAATACCTTGCTTACGTATCATTGGAAAGTGCATTAACATAAATACGGCAGTAAGCAGAGGCAGTACAAAGGTATGTAAACTATAAAAACGAGTCAAAGTGGATTGGCCCACACTAGCACTTCCGCGTAATAACTCCACTAAAGGGGATCCTATTACCGGAATCGCTTCAGGTACACCTGTCACAATTTTTACTGCCCAATAACCAATTTGATCCCAAGGCAAAGAATAACCAGTTACACCAAATGATGCAGTCAATACAGCCAAAACCACACCTGTGATCCAAGTTAATTCACGGGGTTTTTTAAATCCACCTGTAAGATACACACGAAATACGTGCAGGATCATCATTAGAACCATCATACTTGCTGACCATCGATGAACTGATCGGATTAACCAACCAAAGTTGGCCTCCGTCATTATATATTGAACAGAGGAAAAAGCCTCTGTAACCGTCGGCCGGTAATAAAAAGTCATAGCAAAACCAGTAGCGACTTGTACTATAAAACAAGTAAGTGTAATTCCCCCTAAACAATAAAATATGTTGACATGAGGAGGAACATATTTACTAGTTATATCATCCGCAATTGCCTGAATCTCAAGACGTTCCTCAAACCAATCATATACTTTATTGAGATAGGTAACTAGTCCGACCCCCCTCTGAGAACCGTATATGAAAATTTCATCTCGTACGGCTCAAGCAGAAACACACAAATTTTCAACGGATATTACAAAACTTCATTAGCTACGGTATTGAATCGATTTGCCTTGAAGATATTAAATAAGAAAAATCCAGAATTTCTTCTTTGTGATGATAATGCCAAAAAATCTCAAGTCGGCTCATCTGTCTTTCTTTCCCTTATGTTGATCGTTAGAGGCCTCTTGACTTTTCTCGTCCCTATTTTTTATTTATCAAATAAAATTTTCTAGTAGTTTTCTGATAGAAATTATCTTGTTGCGATCCTATGAATCAGTTCAATTAAAACCTTAGATTCATACTAGAGCCACGATGATTGAGTCTCAAGCTAAACAAAAGGCAAGGGTTCTTCGAATAAAAACCGCTTGATGATCATTTATTGAATCGGTGTAATGACTAGACAAAATCGAGAGAAAAAAAGTTGTCTTTTGGGTAAACAAAATTGGAAGGAAGAAAATTTCTTTTTTTATTAAGAACTACTTGGATTTTTTTTCAGTCTGGTTGCGAGGTCTAAATAGTGAGTATGAATCATAGTTCCATTTTTTTTTTCTTGATCCACCTTATGTATTTCGTGTTCCAGATACTAGAATAAATAATATCCGACGAATTAGAATCATCTTGATACAGATAACAGGCCCTTTCTATGTATTATCAATAGGATCAATTCTAACAAGTCACACACTCATATTCCAGAGATACCGAAACAAAAAAATACACGGTCGAACTGCCAGAATGTCTAGAAATGTGCAGCTTAAAATAGAAAGGCCTTTTTTGGATGGAAAAACTATGACTTCATAGTTTTAGTTAGTAAAAACCTAATTCATTAAAATTCCGTCCAGTAAAACAGAAGAATTATAAATTTCTAAAATGATAGATAGGAATATCGCGAATAAAGCCATTGCGACCCCCATAAAAGGAGTAGTTCCCCAGCCCGGAGCTACTTTCCCATATTCCGAATTCAAGGGTTTCAATAAAGCACCTGCGCCAGTTCGTTTTGGCCTAGCTCTAGAACTATCTTCAACGGTTTGTGTAGCCATAAATTCTATTTAATCATTGGTGTTGACTTTGTATACTATTCCATTGTAGTTGTAAATACACGATCTTTTCATAGATCCATTGTAATCTTGAAATTCTATAAAAATGGAAACAGCAACTTTAGTCGCCATCTCCATATCTGGTTTACTTGTAAGCTTTACTGGGTATGCCTTATATACCGCGTTTGGGCAACCCTCTCAACAATTAAGAGATCCATTCGAAGAACATGGGGACTAATTGAAGTAATAAGTCTCCCAGGTGGGGAGACTTATTACTTCAATTAAATTATTTCATTTTTTAGTCGGAACCTTAGGTGCTTCTCGGAAGAAGATAGCGAAAAAAATTATCCCTAAAGTCGAAACTAAAAGGAACGTATAAACCAATGCTTCCATAGATTCGATCGTGGTTTATTTACAATTATAACTTCCACACCTATTAACTTGTCATTTGGGATCATTTCCCATATAAAAAAAGAAAAAGAGTCAAAGAAAGGACAGGAGAAGTTTCCTATGTCAAATCAAAAAAGAGAGGTGAAAGATACCAGAGCAATGTGGTATCAAATTGTCTGTCTCCTTGTAGTTGGATCTCCAACTTTTTGGAATGTTCCAAATTCTACTTGAGCATCCAAGTCTGGATCAATACCAGCAAAAACATCTCGGAACAAGGTTCGAGCACCATGCCAAATGTGTCCGAAAAAGAAGAGCAAAGCAAAGGTAGCATGACCAAAAGTGAACCAACCTCTTGGACTGCTGCGAAAAACACCATCTGATTTCAAAGTAGCTCGATCTAATTCAAAAATTTCCCCTAATTGGGCACGCCTCGCATATTTTTTTACAGTAGCAGGATCAGAATAACTTACTCCATTAAGTTCGCCACCATAGAACTCGACCGTTACGCCTACTTGTTCAACGCTATATTTGGATTCTGCTCTTCTAAAAGGAACGTCCGCTCTCACAATTCCCTCTTCATCTACCAAAACTACCGGAAATGTTTCAAAAAAAGTAGGCATACGACGTACAAAAAGCTCGCGTCCTTCTTTATCTCTAAAGACGGGATGTCCTAACCATCCAACAGCTATTCCATCCCCATTGTCCATTGAACCTGCTCTGAATAATCCCCCTTTTGCGGGATTATTACCAATATAATCATAAAAAGCTAATTTTTCGGGAATTTTAGACCAAGCTTCTGATAAACTAAGATTTTCAGCTAACCCATCGCTAACTCTTCGATATATTTCTTGTTGAAAGTATCCCTGATCCCACTGATAACGAGTAGGCCCGAATAATTCGATTGGGGTAGTTGCCGACCCATACCACATAGTTCCGGCAACTACGAAAGCTGCAAAAAAAACAGCAGCAATACTACTGGAAAGTACAGTTTCAATATTGCCCATACGTAATCCTTTATATAGACGTTGAGGCGGACGGACACTAAGATGGAATAGGCCCGCTAATATGCCCAATGTACCCGCAGCAATATGATGCGAAGCTATTCCTCCCGGAACGAAAGGATCAAAACCTTCTGCGCCCCAAGCAGGATTTACAGCTTGTACTTTTCCAGTTAGTCCATAAGGATCGGACACCCATATCCCAGGACCATACAAACCAGTTACATGAAATGCACCAAAGCCAAAACAAGCCACCCCTGCAAGAAATAAATGAATTCCAAAGATCTTCGGCAAATCCAAAGAGGGTTTTCCCGTCCGCTCATCACGGAATAGTTCTAGGTCCCAATATACCCAATGCCAGATAGCTGCCAAAAAACACAAGCCAGAAAACACAATATGCGCGCCTGCCACACCTTCATAACTCCAAATACCCGGATTCGTTATAGTTCCTCCTGAAATACTCCAACCACCCCACGAATTGGTTACTCCTAAACGAGTCATGAAGGGGATGACGAACATACCTTGTCTCCACATTGGATCCAGAACAGGATCAGAGGGATCAAAAACCGCTAATTCGTATAAAGCCATTGAGCCGGCCCAACCAGAAACTAGAGCTGTGTGCATTATATGCACCGCAAGCAATCGACCCGGATCATTCAATACGACAGTATGAACACGATACCAAGGCAAACCCATGGAAATACCCCTTTAGCAAAGAAAAATAGACACGATGTCGTTTTATTTTATCGCATTTGAAAAGACTATCCGTATCCCTTCTAGGGGATTCTGTGTCAGAAAGCATGAATATTTATTTCATTTCATTAAAAATAAGAAGCCAATTCTGTTTGTAAGAAGAAAGAGAAGCAGATCTATTCTATACTCGATAAGTGCCAATATGCAATGGGTAGCTTGGGCTATTTGGAAAAACCAAGAATAGATCCCTAATCCCTCTTTGTTTATCATTCGAATCACAAATTCCTTTTTCTTTATTCAATCTGTCTTACCTTCCTTATATGTATAATTTTTCAATCTATGTATTAACAGAATCCATAGTATTCTTATAGAATAAGAAAAAAGAAAGATAATATAGAATAAGAAAAAAGAAAGATAATAAACTGCGGATTCTTTCTTTCTCTTCCATTCTTACGTTTCCATATTAAAGTGTAGTTTTGTTACTTAAACTTAATAATATTAATCTAATATGCCGATTGGTGTTCCAAAAGTACCTTACCGGATTCCCGGAGATGAAGAAGCGACTTGGGTTGACTTATACAATGTTATGTATCGAGAAAGAACACTTTTTTTAGGTCAAGAGATTCGTTGCGAGATCACGAATCATATTACGGGTCTCATGGTATATCTCAGTATAGAAGATGGAATTAGCGATATTTTTTTGTTTATAAACTCTCCCGGCGGATGGCTAATCTCAGGAATGGCCATTTTTGATACCATGCAAACGGTGACACCAGATATATATACAATATGCCTTGGAATAGCTGCATCCATGGCCTCCTTTATTCTGCTTGGAGGAGAACCCACCAAGCGTATAGCATTCCCTCACGCTAGGATTATGCTTCACCAACCTGCTAGTGCTTATTATCGGGCAAGGACACCTGAATTTTTACTAGAAGTGGAAGAGTTACACAAAGTTCGCGAAATGATCACAAGGGTTTATGCACTAAGAACAGGCAAGCCTTTTTGGGTTGTATCCGAAGACATGGAAAGGGATGTTTTCATGTCAGCAGACGAAGCAAAAGCTTATGGACTTGTCGATATTGTAGGGGATGAAATGATTGACGAGCACTGCGATACCGATCCGGTGCGGTTTCCAGAAATGTTTAAGGATTGGTAGGGGCTGGATTTATTTTCAATTTATTTCAAACCCAAATTAGGGTTTTATGTTTATGCGATTTTATAGAAAATAGAAATACTTCATGATGATGAATCCGCAGGTTAAGATCGATCTAAACCAATCCTTTTTTTTCTATATACATACGACATGCCGACAGTGAAACAACTTATTAGAAATGCAAGACAGCCAATACGAAATGCTAGAAAAACGCCCGCGCTTAAGGGATGTCCTCAGCGTCGAGGAACATGTGCTAGGGTGTATGTGCGACTCGTTCAGATCATGAGTTCAAACAAATAAGAGAATTTTGGAAGTATCCATGATCAGTACCAATGAATAGGGCAGAGCTTCTCTATCCTAGATTTCTATGGTATATGGAATTTATGGTTTCCTTTGGTGCAAATCCAATCATCTAGATTGGAGTTAGAAGAAGCAATTCCCCCATTGGTAGCAAATGGTTATCTATTAAGCGGAGGAAATAGTAATAAAAAGAAAAAGGCTTATGCTCCTTTATCTTAAAAGAACGGACTAAAGGGTCAGCTATTAAGCCAACTTTCATAATTAAATACCGTCACTGTATGAATAACTCTTATTGTGAAAAGAGCTATTTACTCTATAATGGATAGGTAGAGCCAAAGAATGTGAACTATACAAGTTCACAATACCTTTTGATGAAATGAAAGAGAGAGCTCCGGTGTATAGAGAGGGCCTCACCGTTTAAAAGGGAACCATAGAAACGATGGAACCCACTGTTTTTTTAGTATCGTTAGAATTTGTTATTTCTATGCGAAATAACTGAAGGGAATAGAATAAAAAATCGTGGTTGGGAAGGTTATAGTAGCAAAAGCCATTGGGATTAATATTTTATATATCGGAATAATCCGTTTTGTTATTAATGGGAAAAGGGACCGTTAAAACAAGAGAAATCATTAGTTATTCATTAAGGTTAATTTGATTCAATGACCAGAGTTCCGCGAGGATATATAGCTCGGAGACGACGAACAAAAATACGTTCATTTGCCTCAAACTTTAGAGGGGCTCATTTAAGACTTAATCGAATGATTACTCAACAAGTAAGAAGAGCTTTTTTTTCTTCTCATCGAGATAGAGGCAGGCAAAAGAGGGATTTTCGTCGTTTGTGGATCACTCGGATAAACGCGGCAATACGGATATATAAAGTATTTGATAGTTATAGTTTCGATAGTTATAGTAAATTAATACACAATCTGTATAAGAAGGAATTGATTCTTAATCGTAAAATGCTTGCACAAGTAGCTGTATCAAATCCAAATAATCTTTACACGATTTCCAATAAAATAAAAACCATCAATTAAAGGGATAAAAAAGTAATATACAGGAATAATTAAAAACGAATTCCCGGAGAGATAACTCCGGGAAGATACAATAAATTAAAAGATACAATAAATTAGGATTAACAAGAATCAAAACAGGATTACTTTATATAATATGAATCTTATCTTTTTGAATAAAACATCAACAATCGGAACTTAAGTTTCGATTGTTGTTTCTTAAATTCTTCTTGGAGTTTCTTAAGTTTCGATTGGAATTGAACTTTTGTGTTAATTGAGGAATATGTCTATTTTTTCTGTGTCTAGGGCCAGTAATTATTGAAATTGACTGGGCTTGAAATTGCTTCTCATTTTCATAGTTACGAAATGGCAAGAAAGATAAAATACGAGCCTGTTTTATAGCAAGAGTAATTAATCGTTGTTGTTTCAAGGTTAATCTATTTATTCGTCTGGATAATATTTTTCCTTGTTCACTAATAAATCGATTAATTAAACTCATGTTTCTATAATCAATTCTATCCCCCGAGCCAATTCGAGAACGCTTACGAAAAGGTTGTTTGGATTTATGAAAAGGTTGTTTGGATTTACGAAAGGGTTGTTTGGATTTACGAAAAGGTTGCTTAGATTTACGAAAAGGTTGTTTAGATATATACATGATTTATTCCTTATTTTATTTAAAAATTGGAAAAAAAAAAATGGATTTCTTTATTTTATTAATTCTGGATCCAGAAGTAAGTAGCCTTTCTTTGGTCCATATATTATTTGATTCATATACTAAATATAATAAATATATATAAATTAAATAAAAATCCTCTATAAATATGAAATAATATCTACCTAAAATCAGATGAATTGATTTTTATTTTGTTTTCTATCTATGTTCTATATATTAAATAAGAAGTTCTTACTCTTTATGTTCTTTGGAAAAATCGAGCACACTATGCTCCTATTTCTTTATTTCGTTATGAGTCGTATGCTTACGACAATAACGACAAAATTTTCTTAATTCTAATTGTCCGGGTGTATTGTGACGATTCTTTTGAGTACTATATCTAGAAATTCCCGTCGATTCCTTATTGGTACCCTTTCGAACACAACTGATACATTCCAAAATAACTCCGATTCTAACATCTTTGCCCTTGGCCATGAACCTCCTTTCCTTTTTGGATCGACTTAACTTAATTCTTATACCTATTTCTTTCTTCTATTTTGGTTTGGATCCGAAGAAGAAGAATAAAATCCATATAAGTTTCTAACTAAAAATGTAATTTCTAAATATTTTGTTGTAATTCTTCGAATTCTCTAACGAATCCAATAGAATAAAAAATAGAGAAATAATTAAAAAATACAATCCTTGTCGAATTAGCAAAGATTTTGCCTCGAAATCCTTTCATTTAAGTAACAAGCCCAGTCCTAGCCTCTTTCTATGCTCTGATTTGTGAGGCCTGACTTAACTTGGATATCCCTTTTAATTCAATTTCTGTTTTCTAAAAAGGGATTTACCGAATTTTTCATGACCCTGAGGTTCAACTCAATCCATCTTTTCTTTCTTTTTGCTTCGTATACTAAAAAAGGATTGAAGGAAAATTTTCATCATGTCACGAAGAATTCTATCTCTCGCATAGGAATAACTAGAATGAAAAAAAAGGGAATGACAAAGCATCTGGGAATAAACGATTAATTTCTATTAATAAACCCGCTAAAGCCCCAAACCATAAAGTACTTAGCACGGGTGCTACAGAGAGATATGTTTTTATATCCCGCATTGAAAATCCTCCTTCCTTATTGGAATACATATATGATCAGATACTTTTGCCCAAGATCGTTTGTATTTCTTTTTTTAGGCAAAATTCCTAACTAAAAAAAGAAATATAATATTATATATATAAAATGAACCATATAGACGAGATTTTCCTATACCTAAAAAAGATGAACCTTCCTCCTATACATTACTAAGGAATAGGAATCTTTCTTTTATAGCTGAAATTCGATTGGA